AAAAAGCAAATTGGTTTCTAATAGTCGCAAAAGAAACAAAAACATGGATTAACCAAAACATTCTCTTTATACAAAGAATAATAAGAGAACTTTCAAAAATAAATCCAATTCTAGCATTTTGGTTGAGATATGAATCGAGTGAAACTAAAAAAGAAAAAGATTCGATAATCAGTAATAGTATGATTCATGAATCGTCCAGTCAAATTAAATCTATGGATTGGACAAATAATTCACTGACAGAAAAAAAAACGAAAGATCTGACTGATAGAACAAACCTAATCAAAAATAAAATAGGAAAAATTGCAAAAGAGAACCAAAAGGTAGTTCTAACTCCAGCGAAAAGTATGAGTCTTAACAAAAAAAGTCATGATGCTAAAAGATTAGAATCCCCGACCCATTTTTGGCAGATGTTAAAAAGAGGAAATACTCGATTAATTCGTAAATCTATTATTTTTATAAAAGTTTTCATTGAAAGGATATACATAGATATCCTTTTATGTATGATTAATATTCCTCGGATCAATGCACAACTTTTTCTTGAATCAACAAAAAAAAATATGGATAAATACATTTCCAAGATGGAAGCAAATCCAGACAGGATTGATAAAAAAAATAAAAATACAATTCACTTTATAAAGTCACTTTCTAATATTAGAACTCTTAATAAGAATTCACAGAACTTATCCTCCTTGTCACAAGCATATGTATTTTGCCAATTATCACAAAGCCAGGTTATTAACTTGTATAACTTAAGATCTGTTCTTCAATATTGCGGAACATCGCTTTTTCTTAAAAATAAAATAAAGGATTATTTTGGAACACAAGAACTATATCATTTCGAATTAAAACATAAGAAACGTCGTAATTCTGGAATGAATCAATGGAAAAACTGGTTAAGGGGTTATTCTCAATATCATTTATCTCAGGTTAGCTGGTCTAGATTAGTACCACAAAAATGGCGAAATAGAGTTAATCAAGGTTGGGTGAACCAAAATAAAGATTTAAACAAATGGGATTCATATGAGAAAGACCAATTTATTTATTACGAAAAAAAAAATGATTCTAAAGTAGACCCATTACCAAATAAAAAAGAAAGTTTTAAAAAAGACTATCGATACGATCTCTTATCATATAAATCCATTAATTATGAAGATAAGATGAACTCGTATATTTATGTATCACCATTAGAAGTAAACAATAACCAAGAGATTTCTTATAATTACAACACACATAAACGCAAATTTTTTGATGGGCCGGAAGGTATCCTTTTCAAAAATTATCTAAGACCCAATTTTATTATGGAGAAAAATCTGGATAGAAAATATTTTGATTGGAAAATGGTCGATTTTTGTCTTCGAAAGAAAGTCAATAGTGAGGCCGGGATCGATACCAACAGTAAAAAAAAGCCTCAGACTCATAATTATAAAATACTTGAGAAAATGGATAAGAAGGGTCTTTTTGATCTCAGGATTCCTCAAGAAATCAAACCATCCAATAAAAAAAGGTTTGATTGGATGGGAATAAATGAACAAATAAAAAATCGTCCCATATCAAATCTAGAATTTGGGTTCGTACCAAAAAGGGTTTTACTTTCTAATTTATATAAAAAGAAACCTGGGGTCATACCGATCAAATTACTTCTTTTCAATTGTAATGGAAATGAAAATGCTAGTGCCAATAAAAACATCAAGGAAAATCAAAAACGGGATCTCTTCCTATCATCGAATAAAAAAAAATCTATTGAATTAGAGAATCGAACGAAAAAAGAAAAAGAAGCTCCAACCAAAGGGGATCTTGGATCAGATACACAAAACCGAAAGAATCGCGGATCCGTTCTTTCAAACCAAGAAAAGGGTGTTAAAGAAGATTATGCAAGATCAGGCATAAAAAAACGTAGAAACAAATACCAAACCAATACAGAAGCAGAACTTGATTTATTCCTAGAAAAATATTTGCTTTTTCAAATCCGATGGACTGATTCTTTAAATCAAAAAGTTTTCAATAATATCAAGATATATTGTCTCCTGCTTAGACTGATAAATCCAAGAGAAATTACCATATCCTCTATTCAAAGGGGAGAAATGAGTCTGGATATAATGCTGATTCAGCAGGATTTACCTCTTAAAGAATTGATGAAAAAGAGGATATTTATTATCGAACCGATTCGTCTGTCTGTAAAAAAGGATGGAAAATTTCTTATGTATCAAACCATAAGTATTTCATTGGTTCATAAGAGTAAGCACCAAACTAATCAAAGATACCAAGAAAAAATATATGTTGATAAAAATTATTTTGATAAATCTATTGCAAGACATCAAAAGATAACTGGAAAGAGCGTCCAAAATCCTTATGATTTGCTTGTTCCTGAAAATATTTTATCACCTAGACGTCGTAGAGAATTTAGAATTCTAATTTGTTTTAATTCACGGAATAGGAATGGGCTGGATAGAAATCCAGTATTTTGCAATGGGAACAACGCAAAAAGCTGTGGTCAATTTTTGGATGAAAGCAATAATCTTGATATTGATATAGATAAACCTAAATTAATTAAATTAAACTTCTTTCTTTGGCCCAATTATCGATTAGAAGATTTAGCTTGTATGAATCGCTATTGGTTTGATACCACTAATGGCAGTCGTTTCAGTATGGTAAGGATACATATATATCCACAATTAAAAATGCAATGATGGTACATTTTCCTATATATCCTGTACCATATCTGGTATATGAAAGAAAACAGATACACACGTATGTTGTCTTACATTCCATTCTGCTACATGAGAGCAATTCAATGACGTATCCATTAGATCTATAAATGAACCAAAATAATCTTTTTTTTTTTTAGGTCTAACTTATTCTCTTTTGTGAGTGCCATCCATCTCTATACGAATCAAATTGAAAATGGGAAAAATGGGATTGATCATTGACTCATTTTTAAAATTAGGAGTCCATAATGAAATTCATTATACCCGATTAAAGTGGTTGGCATTATTATTATTTCTGATCAGTAAAATTAATATCTTTAAACACGAAAATAAAAAAAGGGGGGGGGGGTTTCGTTTTATGGTAAAAAATGCATTCATTTCGGGTTTTTCGCAAGAAGAAAAAGAAGAAAACAGGGGGTCTGTTGAATTTCAAGTATTCAGTTTCACCAATAAGATACGAAGACTTACTTCACATTTGCAATTGCACAGAAAAGACTATTTATCTCAGAGAGGTCTGCGTCAAATTCTGGGAAAACGTCAACGCCTACTGGCTTATTTGTCAAAGAAAAATAGAGTACGTTATAAAGAATTAATTGGTCGGTTGGATATTCGGGAGCTAAAAACTCACTAATTTGAAGAACTTTAATTATTTGATTTATTAGATTTTGAATTTTTATGAATTTATTTTAGTTTTCAGCAATTCATGTAAGAATGAATCGGGGAAAAACCTATGAATGTACCAGCTGCAAGAAAAGACCTCATGATAGTAAATATGGGGCCTCACCATCCATCCATGCATGGTGTTCTTCGACTCATCATTACTCTAGATGGTGAAGATGTTATTGACTGTGAACCAATATTGGGTTATTTACACAGAGGTATGGAAAAAATTGCGGAAAACCGAACAATTATACAATACCTGCCTTATGTAACACGTTGGGATTATTTAGCTACTATGTTCACAGAAGCAATAACCGTAAATGCACCAGAGCAGTTAGGAAATATTCAAGTACCTAAAAGGGCCAGCTATATCAGAGTAATTATGTTGGAGTTGAGTCGTATAGCTTCTCATTTGTTATGGCTTGGACCTTTTATGGCGGATATTGGTGCACAGACCCCTTTCTTCTATATTTTCAAAGAAAGAGAATTAGTATATGATCTATTCGAAGCTGCCACTGGTATGAGAATGATGCATAATTATTTTCGTATCGGAGGAGTAGCTGCTGATCTCCCTCATGGCTGGATAGATAAATGTTTGGATTTCTGCGATTATTTTTTAACAGGGGTTGCTGAATATCAAAAACTTATTACGCGAAATCCTATTTTTTTAGAACGAGTTGAGGGAGTAGGCATTATTAGCGGAGAGGAAGCAATAAATTGGGGTTTATCAGGACCAATGCTACGCGCTTCCGGAATACAATGGGATCTTCGTAAAGTTGATCATTATGAGTGTTACGACGAATTTGATTGGGAAGTCCAATGGCAAAAAGAAGGAGATTCATTAGCTCGTTATTTAGTACGAATCAGTGAAATGACGGAATCCATCAAAATTATTCAACAGGCTCTGGAAGGAATTCCAGGAGGGCCCTATGAGAATTTAGAAAGCCGATGCTTTGATCGAGTAAGGGATTCCGAATGGAATGGTTTTGAATATCGATTCATTAGTAAAAAGCCTTCGCCGACTTTTGAATTGTCGAAACAAGAACTTTATGTGAGAGTCGAAGCACCAAAAGGAGAGTTGGGCATTTTTTTGATAGGAGATCAAAGTGTTTTTCCTTGGCGATGGAAAATCCGCCCGCCGGGTTTTATCAATTTGCAAATTCTTCCTCAATTAGTTAAAAGAATGAAATTGGCTGATATTATGACGATACTAGGTAGTATAGATATTATTATGGGAGAAGTTGATCGTTGAAATGATAATTGATACAACAGACGTACAAGATATCAACTCTTTTTCCAGATTGGAATCATTCAAAGAGGTCTATGGGATCATATGGATACTTATCCCTATTTTGACTCTTATATTGGGAATCATAATAGGTGTACTAGTAATTGTGTGGTTAGAAAGAGAAATATCCGCAGGGATACAACAACGTATTGGACCAGAATACGCCGGTCCTTTGGGGATTCTCCAAGCTCTAGCAGATGGGACAAAACTGCTTTTCAAAGAAAACCTTCTTCCATCTAGAGGAGATACTCGTTTATTCAGTATCGGACCATCCATAGCAGTCATATCAATTCTACTAAGTTATTCAGTAATTCCTTTTGGATATCACCTTGTTCTAGCCGATCTCAATATCGGTGTTTTTTTATGGATCGCCATTTCAAGTATTGCTCCCATTGGACTTCTTATGTCAGGCTATGGATCAAATAATAAATATTCCTTTTTAGGTGGTTTACGAGCTGCTGCTCAATCAATTAGTTATGAAATACCATTAACTCTATGTGTGTTATCAATATCTCTACGTGTGATTCGTTGAGACAAAATTCCCTATTTCCTTTCTTTCTAATAAAGAATTGAATGGATATCTTCATTTTTTTGTTCATCATTCGGGTTGATGAACTAAATCAGATAGTTCTATGAGTGAAAGAAAACGGCTTATAAGTTCGCAGTAAAAAGATTGAGTCTCATTTCCTATGTACCAGGGTTAAGCAAAAGTCAATATAAGCAGTAGAGACTGTTTACCCCAAGATTGGTTGATTGGGCATCATGGCTTGGAGCGGGTTCGCAAGATCAACTGTATGGAGTTTTCACTCTCGTTTGTATGTATTACCATACAATACGTGTATTACCATACCGGGCGATTGAGCAAAAATGAGTGGATGGTTAGAAACACCAAGTTACAAAAAGGATTAGTAATAGAGAGTATGTAAATTATCCAAAGGGATATTTCTGCATAAAAGGAATACTAATTGGGGCTTTAAGTTGGTAGAAATGATCAGGTAGTACTCCCCATGATTCCGATCCAGAGTATGTTCCTATCCACCGATTAAAGAAATAACTATCAGGAACGAAATAATCCTTTACCCCTTTTTTTTAATCCCCTTGTGAAAAAGAAGAATAGGAATGAAAAAGGGTAGAAAGAATGCAATTACAATAAAAAAGACTAATAAAAAAAGAGAATGTAATGTCTAATTTTTTTTCGTAATCGAAAATGATGGGTTGAAATATCTATGGATATTTATACAAGTAGTATTTTATTCAAGGATTAAGTTATTACTCAAAAAAAAAAATTTGAAATTCTTAAAGGCTGAGATCAATTCAGAAGTGCTTTTTTATTATAGCAGACAGAATTCCATTGGTCTAATTCGGGACCTTTCGATAGATTTTTACTCTATCTATAACATATCAAGATAAATAATCCTGACCTGGTCCTTAGATTTATTTTTGGTCCTCGAGGAGCCGTATGAGGTGAAAATCTCATGTACGGTTCTGTAATAGCGATGGGAACAGTGATGTTATCACCGACTATGATTATCTAACAGTTCGAGTACAGTTGATATAGTTGAGGCACAGTCAAAGTATGGTTTTTGGGGGTGGAATTTGTGGCGTCAACCTATAGGGTTTATTGTTTTTCTAATATCTTCCCTAGCAGAATGTGAGAGATTGCCTTTTGATTTACCAGAAGCGGAAGAAGAATTAGTAGCAGGTTATCAAACCGAATATTCAGGTATCAAATTCGGTTTGTTTTATGTTGCTTCCTACCTAAATCTACTAGTTTCTTCATTTTTTGTAACAGTTCTTTACTTGGGTGGGTGGAATCTCTCTATTCCGTCCATATTTGTTCCTGAACTTTTTGAAATAAATAAAATGGGTGGAGTCTTTGGAATGACACTTGGTCTTTTTATTACATTAGCTAAAACTTATTTGTTCCTGTTTATTCCTATCACAACAAGATGGACTTTGCCTAGGCTAAGAATGGACCAATTATTAAATCTTGGATGGAAATTTCTTTTACCTATTTCGCTAGGTAATCTATTATTAACAACTTCTTCCCAACTCCTTTCGCTGTAAATATGTTATTCTATATTCCCGGCTTGTATCAAACAAGAGAAAGAAACAATAATAAAATTATTCATAGATATTCACCGTATGTTCCCTATGGTAACTGGGTTCATGAATTATGGTCAACAAACAGTACGAGCTGCAAGGTACATTGGTCAAAGTTTCATGATTACCTTATCCCACGCAAATCGTTTACCTGTAACTATTCAATATCCTTATGAAAAATTGATCACATCAGAGCGTTTCCGCGGTCGAATCCACTTTGAATTTGATAAATGCATTGCTTGTGAAGTATGTGTTCGTGTATGTCCTATAGATTTACCGGTTGTCGATTGGAAATTGGAAACTGATATTCGAAAGAAACGATTGCTTAATTATAGTATTGATTTTGGGATCTGTATTTTTTGTGGTAATTGTGTTGAGTATTGCCCAACAAATTGTTTATCAATGACTGAAGAATATGAACTTTCTACTTATGATCGTCACGAATTGAATTATAATCAAATTGCTTTGGGTCGTTTACCAATACCAGTAATTGAGGATTACACAATTCGAACAATTTCGAATTCGCCTCAAATAAAAAATGGATAAACCCTGTGATTCAAGAACAATTCAAAATTACTAGGGTTAAGTTTTGATTTCACAGAAAGAATGCATTTTTTTGCTTGGTTGATGAGAATAGAAACTTCGTTTGGCTTGAAAATCGATTCACCTATCCGTAATTATTTCGACATATATAATATATAGCTTGTTCCAACTCCCATTTCGGATAAAGAAAGAATGAGATTG